ATCCGAACGATAAAACTATTGTAAATACAAAAAAATCGATTGGGATAAAAGAAATCAGGAAAACAGTTTCTCCATCGTCATACAAATTTATTGACGAGTTGGAACAAATCGAAGGAGAAAAGGAAGAGGAAGAAAAGAAAAAAAACAAAGAAAATGAAGCCGAGGATTATAAAATTCGTTCAAGAAAATCCAAACGTATAGTTCTTTTTTTTAATAAGAACTCAAAGAATGACAATACTTCTACCGATAACCAGGATAATAATAAGAAATCTAAAAAAAAAAAAACGGTAGAAGAAGAATTAGCTTTAATACGTTATGGACAACAATCGGATTTTCGTCGAGACATAATAATAGGAGCTATACGCGCTCAAAGACGTAAAACAGTTATTTGGAAACTCTTTCAAGCAAACGCGCATTCTCCTCTTTTTTCGGACAAATTTAAGAAATACTCTTGGTTTTCTTTTACTATTTTGGAGCCAATGAAAATATTTTTTAATTTGAAAAAAGAGATGTGTAAAAACAGAGAATTCAAAATTTCGGATTATGCGGAAGACGAGACAGAAAAAAGGCATAGGGAGGAGGAGCAAAAAAGAAAAGAATACAACCAAGATGAAGAAAAACGTATGGAAATAGCAGAAACCTGGGATAGCATTGTATTTGCTCAAGGAGTAAGAGGTATTTTATTATTAACCCACGCGATTCTTAGAAAATATATTCTATTTCCTTTATTGATAATAACTAAAAATATTCTTCGTATGCTATTCTTTCAAATTCCCGAATGGTCGCAGGATTTAAAAGATTTGAATAGAGAAATACATATTAAATGTACTTATGATGGCGTTCCATTATCAGAAACAGAATTTCCAAAAAACTGGCTCTCAGAAGGTATTCAGATAAAGATACTATTTCCTTTTCGTCTGAAACCTTGGCACAGATCGAAGCTACGATCCCCCAAAAAAGATCCAACGAAAACGAAAAAAAAAGCGCAAAAACAAAAAAAAGAAGTCAATTTTTGCTTTTTAAGCACTTGGGGAATGGAAGTTGAATTGCCTTTTGGTTCTCCTATTTCATTTGACTTTTCATTTTTTTTTGATCCTATTTTTAAAGAACTAAAAAAAAGAATTCAAAATTGGAATTCTTTTTTTTTTCTATTTCTAAAAGTTTTAACCGAAAAAAAAAAAAAAATTCTAAATGTTTCAAAAGAAAGAGTAAAATGGATCATGAAAAGGATTCTATTTAGAAAAGAAAAAATTCTAAAAGAAATAAGAAAAAAATTATCAAAAACAAACCAAATTACTTTATTTGAATTGAGAGAAATCTATGAAGTGAGTGAAACTCAAAAAGATTCAATAATCAGTAATAGTAATCAAATGAGCTACAAATCGTCCATTCCAATTCAATCTATTAATTGGACAAATTTTTCATTGACAGAAAAAAAAAGAAAAGATCTGAATGATCAAACAAAGACAATCATAAAGCAAATAGAAAAAATTACAAAAAATAAGAAAAAGGGGTTTCGAACTCCAGAGAAAAATATTAGTTTTAACAAAACACGTTCTGATGATAAAAAAAAAAAATTCGAATCCCCCCAAATTATTTGGTCGATATTAAAAAGAAGAAATATTCGATCAATCCACAAATCATATTTTGTTTTTCAATTTTTCATTGAAAGGATATCTATAGATATCTTTCTATGTATCATTAATATTCCTAGCATGAATGTCCAACTTTTTGTTGAATCAACAAAAAAAATTATTAAAAAATACACTTACCATAATGAAGCAAATGAAAAGAGAATTGATAAAACAAATAAAAAGATAATTCAATTTATTTCGATTATAAAAAAATCAATTTATAATATTGGTAATTCACAGATTTTTTGTGATGTACCTTCTTTCTCACAAGCATATGTATTTTACAAATTATCACAAACCCAAGTTATTGACTTATCTAAATATAAGTTAAGATCTGTTTTTCAATATCCTGGAACATCTCTTTTTCTTAAGAATCAAATAAAAGAATATTTGGGGGGGATACAAGGAATGTCCCAGTCCAAATTAAGACATAAGAAGACTCATAATTCTGTAATGAATCAATGGAAAAATTGGTTAAGGGGTCATTATCAATATGATTTATCTCAGAGTAGATGGTTTATATTAGTATCACAAAAATGGCGAAATAGAATCAGTCGTATGGCTAAAAAAAAAAAAAAAGATTTAAGCAAATGTGATTCATATGAAAAAAACCGATTAATTCTTTACAAAAAACAAGAAGTATTAAAAAATCGAAAAAAAAAAATTAAAAAACAATATAGATATGATCTTTTATCATATAAATCTCTTAATTATGCAGATAAGAAAGATTCATCTGTTTCTCGATATAGATCACCATTACAAGCCAATAATGACAAAACATTTTCTTATAATTACAGCACGCGTAAACGAAAATTATTTGATATGGAAAACGATATCCCTATCAAGAATTATATAGGGGAAGATGATATTATAGATATGGAAAAAAACCTGGATAGACAGTATTTTGATTGGAGACTTCTGAATTTTGATCTTAAAAATAAGATGGATATTGAAGCCTGGATTGATACCGATTATTATCTTATGATTCACCAAGAAATCAACCCGTCCAATCCAATTTTTTTTTTTTTTGATTGGATGGGAATGAATGTAGAAATACTAAATCGTTCCATATCGAATCTGGAACTTTGGTTCTTCTCTAAATTTGTAAAAATTTATAAAACATATACAAGTAAACCATGGATCATACCAATCAAATTCCTTTTTTTCAATTTTAATGAAAAAAAAAATGATAATGAAAATAAAAGTATCACCAGAAAGAAAAAAATAGATATTTTTAGACCACCATCACAAAAAATAAAATACAAGAACAATATAGAAGAACTAAATTTCTTACTAAGAAGGTATTTACGTTTTCAATTAAAATGGAATAATTATTTAGATGAAAAAATAATGAATAATATCGAAATATGTTGTCTCTTGCTTAGACTGACAAATCTAAAAGACGTTGCTATTTCCTCGATTCAAAAAGGAGATCTAAGTCTAGATATTATGATGATTCAGGATTTACTCCTTCCACAATTGATGAAAAATAACGGAACATTTGTTGTCGAACCAGTTCGTCTGTCTATAAAAAACAATGGACAATTTTATATATATCAAACCATAGGCGTTTCATTAATTCATAAGAGTAAGCACAAATTTCAATTTCATCAAAGATACCCAGAAAAAAGCTATGTTGATAAGACGAATTTTGATGAACCCATTACGAGACATCAAAAGATGACTGAAAATAAAGAAAAAAATCATTATGATTTGCTTGTTCCTGAAAATATTTTATCCTCTAGACGTCGTAGAGAATTGAGAATTCTAATTTGTTTCAATTCTGGGAATCGAGGTGGTATGCATCAAAATACGACATTTTACAATGGGAATAAAGTAAATAATTTCTGTCAAGTTTTTGCTAAAAGGAAATATCTTGATAGAGATAAAAAAAAACGAATTTATTTTAAATTCTTTCTTTGGCCAAATTATCGCGTAGAAGATTTAGTTTGTATGAATCGATATTGGTTTGATACCAATAATGGCAGCCGTTTCAGTATGGTAAGGATACATATGTATCCGCGATTGAAAATTCGTTAATCTATATTTTTATTTCTTCTCTTTCTCGTAACATATCTGGTCTGCGAAGACAAATAAATACACACACGCATTGTCTTCCCTTACCTTCTATTCGGAGGTATGATCCTAATTGAATGATGTATCCATTCGATCTAGAAATGAATCAAACAAAATTTTCTTCATTTTTTTATTTTAAAATAAAAAAATGAAGAAAATTTTGTATTTTCTGAATGCATAAACATTGAATTGAATTGATTTTGAATTGATGAATAATAAGAAATTCAATTTGAAAAAAAAAATTAGGAATTCTTAAGGAAATTAAGATTATTCTATATAGCAAATAAAAAAAAATAGTGTCATTATTATTATTTTATTATTATTACTGATCAAAAAAAAATATCTATCTATCTATTCTTCTATCTATCTATATGGATATATATAAAATCTTCTATCTATCTATATAGATAGATATATATAAAAAAAGAGGAGAGGTTTGTTTTATGGTAAAAAATTCATTTATACTAGTTATTTCACAAGAAAAAAAAGAAGAAAATCCGGGATCGGTTGAATTTCAAGTATTCAATTTCACCAATAAGATACGAAGACTTACTTCACATTTGGAATTGCACAGAAAAGACTACTTATCTCAAAGAGGGTTACGTAAAATTCTGGGAAAACGCAAACGACTACTGTCTTATTTGTCAAAAATAAATGGAATAGGTTATAAAAAATTAATTAATCAGTTGGATATTCGGGAGTCACAAACTCGTTAATTTGAAGAATCATTTTTAATTATATTATTCGATTTATTAGATCTTGAATTTTGATGAACTTATTTTTGTTTTAAGCAATTCAATGAATCGAGGAAAAACCTATGAATGCCCCAGCTACAAGAAAAGACCTCATGATAGTCAATATGGGTCCTCAGCACCCATCAATGCACGGTGTTCTTCGACTCATTGTTACTCTAGATGGTGAAGATGTTATTGATTGTGAACCAATATTGGGTTATTTACACAGAGGGATGGAAAAAATTGCAGAAAACCGAACAATTATACAATATCTGCCTTATGTAACACGTTGGGATTATTTAGCTACTATGTTCCCCGAAGCAATAACCGTAAATGGACCGGAACAGTTAGGAAATATTCAAGTACCAAAAAGAGCCAGCTATATCCGAGTAATTATGTTGGAGTTGAGTCGTATAGCTTCTCACCTGCTATGGCTTGGACCTTTTATGGCAGATATTGGTGCACAAACTCCTTTCTTCTATATTTTCAGAGAAAGAGAATTAATATATGATCTATTCGAAGCTGCCACCGGTATGAGAATGATGCATAATTATTTTCGTATCGGAGGAGTAGCGGCTGATCTACCTCATGGCTGGATCGATAAATGTTTTGACTTCTGCGATTCTTTTTTAACAGGGGTTGTTGAATATCAAAAACTTATTACGCAAAATCCTATTTTTTTAGAACGAGTTGAGGGAGTAGGTATTATTGGTGGAGAGGAAGTAAAAAATTGGGGTTTATCAGGACCAATGCTTCGGGCTTCCGGAATAGAATGGGATCTTCGTAAAGTTGATCATTATGAGTGTTACGACGAATTGGATTGGGAAGTTCAATGGCAAAAAGAAGGAGATTCATTAGCCCGTTATTTAGTCCGAATTGGTGAAATGACGGAATCCATAAAAATTATTCAACAGGCTCTCGAAGGAATTCCCGGCGGGCCATATGAGAATTTAGAATTACGCTGCTTTGATTTTGATAGGGAAAAGGATCCAGACTGGAATGATTTTGAATATCGATTCATTAGTAAAAAACCTTCTCCGATTTTTGAATTGCCGAAACAAGAACTTTATGTGAGAGTTGAAGCACCAAAGGGAGAATTAGGAATTTTTCTAATAGGGGATAAGAATGGTTTTCCTTGGAGATGGAAAATTCGTCCACCAGGTTTTATCAATTTGCAAATTCTTCCTCAGTTAGTTAAAAGAATGAAATTGGCTGATATTATGACGATACTAGGTAGCATAGATATCATTATGGGAGAAGTTGATCGTTGAAATGATAATTTATACAACAGGAGTACAAGATATCCATTTTTTTTCCAGATTGGAATCTTTAAAAGAGGTCTATGGAATTCTATGGGTACTTGTCCCTATTTTTACTCTTGTATTGAGAATCACAATAGGTGTACTAGTGATTGTATGGCTAGAAAGAGAAATATCCGCAGGGATACAACAGCGTATTGGACCTGAATACGCCGGTCCTTTGGGAGTTCTTCAAGCTCTAGCCGATGGAACAAAACTACTTTTCAAAGAAAATCTTCTTCCATCTAGGGGGAATACTGGTTTATTCAGTATCGGACCATCCATATCAGTCATATCAATTCTAGTAAGCTATTCAGTAATTCCTTTTGGCTATAACTTTATTTTAGCTGATCTTAATATTGGGGTTTTTTTATGGATTGCTATTTCGAGTATTGCTCCCGTTGGACTTCTTATGTCCGGATATGGATCAAATAATAAATATTCCTTTTTGGGTGGTCTACGGGCTGCTGCTCAATCAATTAGTTATGAAATACCATTAACTCTATGTGTGTTATCAATATCTCTACGTGCGATTCGGTGAGACAGAAACTTTTCCATGCTCCTTTTTTCTAGGTTTTATAGGAAAGAAAAAGAAGTAGAATAAATTGAATAGATATCTTCATTTTTTATTCATTATTATTATTCGGAGTTCGGATTGATGAACTAAATCAGATAGTTAGATGGGTGAAATAAAACAGCTTGTATTTCATTTAATTTTTTTTTAATTTGCAGTCAAAATATTGAGTCTCATTTTCTATGTATTAAGAATAAAATGAAGTGGAAAAAAATGGAAGGGGCCATTTCCCCCAAGATTGGTTGTTTTAGTCATCCTGTCTTGAAGCGGGCTCAAAAGACCAAGACCAACCTTATTGAGTTTTCACTACCATTTGTATGAATTCCGTATTACGATAAATAAAGGAGTAGGGGATTGATAAAAAAGAAAATGATTGGATAGTTAGAAACACCAAGATACACAAAGGATTAGTAATAGAGATTATGTAAATTATATTATCCAAAAGAGTATTTCTGCAGAATAGAAAAAGAATACTAATTGGGGCTTCAAATTGGTAGAAATAATCAAGTAGTACTCCCCACAATTCCGGTCCAGAGTATAGGCTACTATCCACCGATTAAATAAATATGACTATCAGGAACGAAATAATCCTTTAAATTTTTTTTAAGTCCTCCTTTTGTACATAAAAAAGAAAACAAAACCAAAACGAAGAAGGAAAAAAAAGAAAGAATCCATTAATATATATATAATTAATATAATAATAATACAATTCCAATAAGCAATAAACAAACAGGGATCCCTTTTTATTCTTTCTTATATCCATATTTCATGGAGATAGAATTCATATCTTAATTCCTATTCTTTTTTTGTAATCGAAAAGGATCGGTTATTAAAAAATTAAAGGAGTATTTTATTGAAGAATTAAGTTATTACTCAACAAATTCCATTTTTTAGGGGATAAGATCAATTCAGAAGTATCTTTTTATTTTATTCTTATTTTCTTTTTTTCTATTTTTTTTTTTTTTTTATTATTATAATTCGAACAGACAGAATTCAATTGGTTTAATTCAGGACCGTCCAATAAAAATGAAGCCCACCTATCTTAGGCTTAGGGATATATCAAGAGAAATAAACGGCGCCGTCCTTAGATTTATTTATGGCCTTCGAGGAGCCGTATGAGGTGAAAATCTCATGTATGGTTCTGTAATAGCGATGGGAACAGTAATGTTATCACCGACTATGATTATCTAACAGTTTAAGTACAGTTGATATAGTGGATTCGCAATCAAAATATGGTTTTTGGGGGTGGAATTTATGGCGTCAACCTATAGGTTTTATTGTTTTTCTAATTTCTTCGCTAGCGGAATGTGAAAGATTACCTTTTGATTTACCAGAAGCAGAAGAAGAATTAGTAGCCGGTTATCAAACCGAATATTCGGGTATAAGATTTGGTTTATTTTATGTTGCTTCCTATTTAAACCTATTAGTTTCTTCATTATTTGTAACGGTTCTTTACTTAGGCGGTTGGAATATCCCTACCCCGTACCTATTCGTTTCTGAACTTTTTGAAAAAAATAAAACGTGTGGAGTTTTTGGAACTACAATTGGTATCTTTATTACATTAGCTAAAACTTATTTCTTCTTGTTCATTTCTATCACAACAAGATGGACTTTACCTAGACTAAGAATGGACCAATTATTAAATCTTGGATGGAAATTTCTTTTACCTATTTCTCTCGGTAATCTATTATTAACAACTTCGTCTCAACTGCTTTCACTGTAAAAAATGAATATTCTATATTGATAACTTGTCTCAAACAAGAGAAAGAAACAAAATAAAGTTATTCATAGATATTCACGATATGTTCCTTATGGTAACTGGGTTCATGAATTATGGTCAACAAACAGTACGAGCTGCAAGGTATATTGGTCAAAGTTTTATGATTACCCTATCCCATGCAAATCGTTTCCCTGTAACTATTCAATATCCTTATGAAAAATTAATTACATCGGAGCGTTTCCGCGGTCGAATCCATTTTGAATTTGATAAATGCATTGCTTGTGAAGTATGTGTTCGTGTATGTCCTATAGATCTACCTGTTGTTGATTGGAAACTGGAAACTTCTATTCGAAAGAAACGATTGCTTAATTACAGTATTGATTTCGGGATCTGTATATTTTGTGGTAATTGCGTTGAGTATTGTCCAACAAATTGTTTATCAATGACTGAAGAATATGAACTTTCGACTTATGATCGTCACGAATTGAATTATAATCAAATTGCTTTGGGCCGTTTACCAATGTCAGTAATTGACGATTATACAATTCGAACAATTTTAAACTCGCCTCAATTCAAATAAAAATGAAATAATCATAAAAAAAAATTATATAAATTATATATATAAGAAAATATATATTATATATAAGAAAATAGAAAAATATAAAATAATCTAATAGATTCTATAGAATTTAAAAAATCAAATCATATAAATAATGATATATTTTAATAATGATATATTTTAAATATATCAAATCAATAGTAAATATTATAGGAAGAAAATAGAAAAATATTAAAAAATGAAATAAATATAGATAGATAGAACAAATATTATTATAATAATCTCGAAATGGAAATCTATTTTTTTTCCAAAAATGGAATTTATAGAATAAATATATATTCTATATATATATAGAGAGAGAGAGTATAGAGTATAGCTTCTAACTACTCTTTCGTATAAAGAATGAGATTCTTCCTAAAGCTGTACCTATATCAACTCACACTCCTTAGGAGTTAATTCAATTAGTAATTTAGTATATCAATTTTTTTCCTGGTCGTATCAATAAGGTCATGAAATTTCGATTTATTTATTTCTTATTTTTCATATAATGGATTTGCCTGAACCGATACATGATTTTCTTTTAGTCTTTCTGGGATCAGTTCTTGTATTAGGAAGTATAGGAGTAGTATTATTTACCAACCCAATTTTTTCTGCCTTTTCGTTGGGACTGGTTTTTGTTTGTATATCTTTATTCTATATTTTATCAAACTCCCATTTTGTAGCTGCGGCACAGCTACTTATTTACGTGGGAGCTATAAATGTTTTAATCATATTTGCTGTGATGTTCATGAAAGGTTCAGAATATTCCCACAATTTTGATTTTTGGACCGTTGGGGACGGAGTTACTTTGATGGTTTGTATAAGTATTTTTGTTTCACTAATGACTACTATTCCAGATACATCATGGTACGGGATTATTTGGACTACAAGATCAAATCAGATTATCGAACAAGATTTGATAAGGAATAGTCAACAAATTGGAATTCATTTATCAACAGATTTTTTTCTTCCATTTGAACTCATTTCAATAATTCTTTTAGCTGCTTTGATAGGTGCAATTGTCGTGGCCCGACAGTAATAAATCTTTAGAACTATCAACAGCAATTCAAATTCCATTTTGCTCTATCTTATCCCATCCATTTCCTTTCAATTCTATGTGAAAGGAAAAGATTGTTTCTGTTTAAAATCATTTTTTTATTCGATTTAATGTATTCTATTCTTTTGGTTTTGTTCGATTCTCTAGTCAATCGAATCCGTTGATTGAATTGTTGTTCATATTGAAATGAATCGAAATTGATAAGGAGTTGGTCAATGATGCTCGAACATGTACTTGTTTTGAGTGCCTATTTATTTTCTATCGGTATCTATGGATTGATCACGAGCCAAAATATGGTTAGAGCCCTTATGTGTCTTGAACTTATACTGAATGCGGTTAATATAAATTTCGTAACATTTTCTGATTTTTTTGATAGTCGTCAATTAAAAGGAAATATTTTTTCCATTTTTGTTATAGCTATTGCAGCCGCTGAAGCAGCTATCGGACCAGCTATTGTTTCATCAATTTATCGTAACAGAAAATCAACTCGTATCAATCAATCGAATTTGTTGAATAAATAAATGAATAAAAAAAAAATAGTATTAATCATAAACATTAGAGAATATTAAATATTATAGAATATTACAAATATTATAGAATATTACAAAGTAGAATATGAATGTTCATCAATTCCCAATTAACATGTATGATACATATCGTATGATCATGTTTGCGAAAACATAAGAAATCAAAGTATCTTGGCCCTCTTTTAGGAACTTGATCCAGAAGTAGATTGATTGGAAAACGTCTGGTAAATCGTTGATTCATCTGGTGTCTAAATATATGATTCATTTAAAAGTTTTACTAGATCGAAAATTTCTGATGTTCAAAAACTAATAGACCCAATGTCACATTCAGTAAAGATTTATGATACCTGTATAGGATGTACTCAATGTGTCCGAGCTTGTCCGACAGATGTATTAGAAATGATACCGTGGGACGGATGTAAAGCTAAGCAAATTGCTTCTGCTCCAAGAACAGAGGATTGTGTCGGCTGTAAAAGATGTGAATCTGCCTGTCCGACAGATTTCTTGAGTGTTCGAGTTTATTTATGGCATGAAACAACTAGAAGCATGGGTCTAGCTTATTGATTGATACGTTTCAAAAAACTCCACACGAATACGTTTTTTACTGACAAAAACCCGTGCTCAAAACGACTTTTTATTTTTTATGTTTTGAGCACGGGTTTTCTGGCCCAAGTGTATCTTATTTTTACCACGAATTTTTTTCCTTGGTTAACAATAATTGTAGTTTTGCCAATATTCGCGGGTTCATTAATCTTATTATTTCCTCATAGAGGAAATAAGGTAATTCGCTGGTATACTATTTGTATATGCTTAATGGATCTCCTTCTAACAACCTATGCATTCTGTTATCATTTCGAATTGGACGATCCATTAATGCAGCTGACGGAGAATTATAAATGGATAAATTTTTTTTATTTTTATTGTAGATTCGGAATAGATGGACTCTCTATCGGACCTATTTTACTCACGGGATTTATCACCACTTTAGCGACTTTAGCGGCTCAGCCGGTTACTCGGGAATCCAAATTATTCCATTTTCTGATGTTAGCAATGTATAGCGGTCAAATAGGATCATTTTCTTCTCGAGACATTTTACTTTTTTTCATCATGTGGGAAGTAGAATTAATTCCTGTTTATATACTTTTATCCATGTGGGGAGGAAAGAAACGTTTGTATTCAGCTACAAAGTTCATTTTGTACACTGCAGGAAGTTCCGTTTTTTTATTAATGGGAGTTCTAGGTATCGGTTTATATGGTTCCAATGAACCAGCATTAAATTTGGAAACATCAGCTAATCAATCATATCCTTTGGCACTGGAAATAATATTCTATATTGGATTTCTTATTGCTTTTGCTGTAAAATCACCGATTATATCCTTACATACATGGTTACCAGACACCCATGGAGAAGCACATTACAGTACTTGTATGCTTTTAGCCGGAATTTTATTAAAAATGGGAGCGTATGGATTGGTTCGAATTAATATGGAATTATTACCCCACGCTCATTCTATATTCTCTCCCGGGTTAATGATATTAGGTGCAATTCAAATAATCTATGCTGCTTCAACATCTCTTGGTCAACGTAATTTAAAAAAAAGAATAGCTTATTCCTCTGTATCTCATATGGGTTTCATAATTATAGGAATTGGTTCGATAAGCGATACGGGACTCAATGGAGCCATTTTCCAAATAATCTCGCATGGCTTTATTGGCGCTGCGCTTTTTTTCTTGGCAGGAACGGGTTATGATAGAATACGTCTTCTTTATCTCGACGAAATGGGTGGAATGGCTATCCCACTGCCAAAAATATTCACGGTGTTCAGTATGTTATCGATGGCCTCCCTTGCATTGCCAGGCATGAGCGGTTTTGTGGCAGAATTGATAGTCTTTTTTGGAATAATTACGAGTCAAAAATTTCTTTTAATGACAAAAATACTAATTACTTTTGTAACGGCCATTGGAATGATATTAACTCCTATTTATTCATTATCTATGTTACGTCAGATGTTCTATGGATACATACTTTTTAATACACCAAACTCTTATTTTTTTGATTCTGGGCCGCGAGAGTTATTTATTTCGATTTCCATCCTTCTACCTGTAATAGGTATTGGTATTTATCCGGATTTTATTTTCTCATTATCAGTTGACAAGGTCGAAGCTATTCTATCGAATTTTTTATAGAAAGTTTTCATGAAATAAAAAAAAAAATAAAAAAAAAAAGATTTCTTGCTCTTTTTTTTTTTAATAGTGTCCATTATACAATGAAAAAAGAAATCTTTTTCTTCTATCATCTTACCTTACAAAAAGGAATTGTAACCAGATGTCTTTGATGTTTGGGAGAACCCCTTGAATCACTACATTAGTGGATTCTAAGGGGTTCTCGACGGTTTATGTGAAGTTTTATTATATGCTTACTATGTTTGTAGTTGTCAGACCCCTTCTTTATTCAATTCACTTAAACTTAAACTCAATTTGATGTAAATGAACCATAACTATGTAATCCTATTCCTAATAGATTGATCCCAAAATAACATACCCAAATTATAAGAAAGCCCATAGAGGCTACTATTGAAGAATTTACACCTTCCAATTTTTTTCTAGTATGTAAAAAAATCGCAAATATTGTCCAAGTAATAAACGCCCAAGTTTCCTTTGGATCCCAATTCCAATAGGATCCCCATGCCTCATTAGCCCATACTGCTCCCGAAAGAATACCTATGGTTAAAAAGATAAACCCTAGACTAATAATACGATGACTCCAACGATCCAATTGTTGAATAAATTGGGACCTGTAAAAATGTCGAAAAGAAAGAAAAGAAGTGTTTCGTAAAATATTATTTCTCTTGTTCAGGTATTTGATTTCAGCAAAAGAAAATGACTCAGTTAAAAAAGAAAAATTATTACTATTACCAATAATTCTTATGACTTTTCGAAATGTAATGACTAAAAGAGCTACTGATAATAATGAGCCACATAAAAGAGCTGCATAGCCTAATACCATCATACTTACATGCATCATTAACCAATGGGATTGGAGAGCAGGTACTAATATTGTGGATTGATGCATTTTGATTAAAAGACCAGAAGTAGCAAAGCCTTGGGTCAAAATAACACTTGGTGCGATTACTGTGCTTAAATGGTTTTTATGTTTTTTAAAAAGAAAAGACGGAATCATATTAAAAATGGAAAAACTCCATGAAAGAAAGATTAATGATTCATATAAATCACTTAATGGTAAATGCCCCAAAAAAATCCAACGAGTAACTAATAATCCTGTTATACAGAAAAAAGTTACTATCATGCCTTTTCCCAACGAATCATATAGTCCTACGATTTCATTGAGTGATAAGTTTATCAAATGAATTGCAATTCCAATTGATACGACCGAAAATGATATATGAGTTAATATATGCTCTAAAGTTGAAAATATCATAAATAAAAAGGGTCCACTAACTATACGAATGGAAATCGGGAATGGAATTCATTCTACGACTTACTCTTTTCGAAGATAAGATGCCCGTGCCGCCACTCGGACTCGAACCGAGATGCTCTAGCACTGCTTCCTAAGAGCAGCGTGTCTACCGATTTCACCATAGCGGCTTGCTCGAAATCATAATAATCTATTTAATCATAATAATCTATTTTTAGTAAATCGTCGAGATTGAAAGAGTCAATTCAAATGCAATACAATATTTGTTTAGTAAACATAAAAATCGAAACATTAAATAATTTTTCTTTTTTGAAGATTTGAATATTCCAATTACAATAAGAATTCTTATTATCATTCGTTTTTCGTTTCGAGTGTCAGTTTTATTTAAGTTAAGTTAGTAATGGGAGTGGGCTTTTTCATAGTTTATCCTTTCTCAAAATGGCACCGTTGTAACTAGATCTAAACAGTTCTGACTTCAACCTCTGAAACACAAAATTTGCCTTCTCATTTGTGTTTTTAAATGATTCATTTTTTTATTTTTTTTTCTTTTTTTAATTATTAAATATTTAATTATTCAATATTAATTATTAAATATTAAATAAATATTAAAAAATAATTAAAAAAAGAAAAAAAAATATGCATTTTGAAAGAAAAAGAGTATTTTTATGAATCACAAATTTAGTTAACACTATATTCCAAGAATATATATAAATAAGCATTTCCATAGCTTTGTATTAATCATTAGAATTTTTGTTGTGTCGAAATATTTCGAAAACAAATTAAAACAAATTATTAAGATATCAGATAAAAAAGACTTTTGATTTTGATCATAATTGTACCCTGTTTTTATTTTTCTTTTAAGATCCATTTTGAAGCATTGAAATTTTAAAATTATTATCTCCAAAAAACCAATAAAAGGGAAGGGTGACTTTTCAATTGGGTTAAAAAAAGAGGGTATAAGGGTATCTATATATAATAGAAATAGATATATATAGCTAGTTAATATGGTTAGTGATAGTAATTTAGAGATATAGTGATAGTAATTTAGAGATATAGTAATTTAGAGAATATAATATAGTATTTCAAAAATTTACAAAAACAAGTTTGAAATCAATTAGTTCCAATGCCCACTAATGTGTCCCATTTCTTTTATTTTTTTTACTAAGGATTTTCTATCTACTTAAGTATACTAATACTAAAAAACTTTTTTATTGATTATTTGGTCGATGGGTAAAATGAAACTCTTCATTTCAAAAATGAGAAAACATACTTCAAAAAGTTGAAATTTTGTTATGTTTATTCTTTTTTTGTTGTTTCAAAAACCAGTACCATTCTTTCTATATAGAATATAGATATCTATCTATATAGAAGATATCTATAAAGAAATCGATTAGAAATTTATAGCTATAGAAAAAATTATCTATTTAAAAATTATATATTTATAGAAAAACGAAAAAAAAATTGGAAAAGAATAAACGAAATTAGTCTATTCTTCAAGTCTGGCTAAATTCAGAGATTACTCCAATATTTTGATTTGTTGCACAAAAAAGCTTTTTGAGTTCCCCGTAGAAAGAGATGTGGCTAAGGAAAAAGATTTCAATGTTGTCCAATATCCCTTTTTTTTCCAAAAATTTTTACGAATCCGTTTTTTTGATATAGAAGTACGTTTTTTTGGAACTGCCATTGAAAAAATTATACTAGTTTTTTCATTACTATAGTTCATGTGAAAGACATCTATTGTTCAAAATGAATTGTTCTCTATATCTATCCACTTTTTTCTAGGTTACATTCCCTTCATAAAAAAATATGCATATGTAAAAATCACATAGTCTTTTTGTTTTTTGTTCCTAATAATATTTTATGGAATTCTTACAAAAAAAAGAAGACTGTCTGTCTGGTTATATCTCTGTCTATTTTCGTCGTACTCCATTTATACATCGAATAAAATAAATCGAAAAAGTTTAAGCCTTATCCTGCTTAAAAATGAATTGCTCAAGCTCGAAGAAAGAGTGTGCCTAAAATTTCCATTTTCAAATGGAATCAGACCGGTCGTTAATCTATTAAAAGATACATTCTTTTGAATTTAAAAAGAATGTATCTTACTTTTTCTCTGCTATGTAAAGTAAACTCTTGAATATCATAATCTTTTTTACAAACTTAGATGTCTTTTATTGGAACGGGAAATAATCAATTAGTTTAAAAATGAACTCAAATTTTTCGGAATAAACAAACTCAATAAATTTTTATTTTATTGAGAGGGATTCATATCAAAATAAACTCATTTTTTGGTGTAATTTTTTCTATTCACTCTAACTCTAATGAGGTATAAATCTAACTCGAATGAGGTATAAATTATTGTAATATATAATAATTTATTTTTTTTTTTTTATTAATAACTAAAATTAATAACTAAAAAACCAAAAAATAAAGTTTCTTTTTTACTAAGAATTTGGTCATATCATTTGACTCATTTTCACTTCGTGCTTTGCAATATTGGATTGAAGTTATTGTACAAAGATTCAAAATAAAATAATTAATAATAGAGAATTCTGTTTAAGTTTTGCATATCGTAATTTTTCTTTTATTAACTGAACCTTTCAAACGAACGAAAACCGGTGAATAAGAAACAAAACTCATTAAGATTAAGAAGAAAAGATTTTTTTTATTTTTTTGTATGGAATATACGTATCAATATTCGTGGATTATACCTTTCATTCCACTTCTAGTTCCTATGTTAATAGGAATGGGACTTCTCCTTTTTCCGACGACAACAAAAAATCTTCGCCGTGTGTGGGCTTTTCCTAGTGTTTTATTGTTAAGTATAGTTATGATTTTTTCGATTGATTTGTCTATTCATCAAATAAATACCAGTTCTATCTATCAATATGTATGGTCTTGGACTATCAATAATGATCTTTCTTTAGAGTTTGGCTACTTGATTGATTCACTTACTTCTATTATGTCAATATTAATAACTACTGTTGGAATTTTGGTTCTTATTTATAGTGACAATTATATGTCTCATGATCAAGGATATTGTCGATTTTTTGCTTATATGAGTTTTTTTAATACTTCAATGTTGGGATTGGTTACCAGTTCGAATTTGATACAAATTTATATCTTTTGGGAATTCGTTGGAATGTGTTCCTATTTTTTAATAGGTTTTTGGTTCACACGCCCTATCGCAGCAAATGCTTGTCAAAAAGCGTTTCTAACTAATCGTGTAGGAGATTTTGGTTTATTATTAGGAATTTTAGGTCTTTATTGGATAACGGGTAGTTTGGAATTTCGGGATTTGTTTGAAATATTCAAAAACCTGATTTCGAATAATGAGGTAAATCTTTTATTTATTACTTTGTGTGCTTTCCTATTATTTGCCGGTTCAGTTGCTAAATCTGCCCAATTTCCCCTTCATGTATGGTTACCGGATGCTATGGAAGGGCCTACCCCTATTTCGGCTCTTATACATGCTGCTACTATGGTAGCGGCGGGAATTTTTCTTGTCGCCCGGTTTCTTCCTCTTTTCATAGTTCTACCTTACATAATGAATGGAATAGCTTTAATAGGTATAATAACGGTAGTATTAGGGGCTACTTTAGCTCTTGCTCAAACGGATATTAAGAGAGGTTTGGCTTATTCGACAATATCTCAATTGGGTTATATGATGTTAGCTCTAGGTATGGGTTCTTATCGAGTCGCTTTATTTCATTTGATTACTCATGCTTATTCAAAAGCGTTGTTGTTTTTAGGATCTGGATCGATTATTCATTCAATGGAAACTATTGTTGGATATTCTCCAGATAAAAGTCAAAATATGGTTCTTATGGGCGGTTTAACAAAACATGT